ATTATTCTTTTTTAATAATCCATACTTGTAGCAATGAAATACTATTGTTCTTCCTCCAAGTGATAAATGATTGATTACAAATATCTATGATATACCTTTTTTGCTATTCTATAAGGGACCCGAAATACCTTGTTTACGTATCATTAGAAAGTGCATTAACATAAATACGGCAGTAAGAAGAGGCAATACAAAAGTATGTAAACTATAAAAACGAGTCAACGTGGATTGTCCCACACTAGCACTTCCACGCAATAACTCTACCAAAGGCGATCCTATTACAGGAATGGCATCGGGTACGCCTGTTACAATTTTTACTGCCCAATAGCCAATTTGGTCCCGAGGTAAGGAATAACCAGTTACACCAAAAGACGCGGTCAATACAGCCAGAACCACGCCTGTAACCCAAGTTAATTCACGAGGTTTTTTAAATCCACCGGTAAGATACACACGAAATACATGAAGGATCATCATTAGAACCATCATACTTGCCGACCACCGATGAACAGATCGTATTAACCAACCAAAGTTTGCTTCAGTCATTATATATTGAACAGAAGCAAAAGCCTCAGTAACGGTGGGACGATAGTAAAATGTCATAGCAAACCCCGTAGCTACTTGGACTAAAAAACAAGTAAGCGTAATTCCTCCTAGACAATAAAATATGTTGACATGAGGAGGAACATATTTACTAGTTATATCATCTGCAATCGCCTGAATCTCGAGACGTTCTTCGAACCAATCATAGACTTTATTGAGATAGGTAACTTGCAGAAATTCCCCCTCTAAGAACCGTATATGAGAATTTCATCTCGTACAGCTCAAGCAAACACACCAAAATACTAATCGAAAGGGATATATAATAGAATAGACTTCTTAATCCCCGATTTTCTTTTTTCGGAAGATACGAAAGAATAAAAAATCGAAAGTTCTTCTTTAGTGGTGATAATGCCAAAATTTCAAGTCGGCTCATTCGTCTTTGTGTTGATTACTACAGGCCTCTTGAATATTCTCTTTCCCTATTTTTTTTTATCATTGATAGGAATTTCTCTTGTTAAGACCCTATGAATCGATTGAAACCCCAGATTCATACTAGAACCACGATGATTCAATAAAACCCCAAAGCTAAGCCCAAGGATTCCTTGAGTAAGAACCATTGGATCATCGCTTATTTAATCAATAGGAAATGACTAAAAAAAAAAATGCGTCTGTTGGTTCAACAAATATAGGCATAAACAGGAGTTTGAAATTTGAAAGAAGAAAAATCTTTCGATTTCTAACTTCTAATTCTTTATTTTCAAAGAAATTTTTTTTTGAATCCGATCGAGAGGTCTGAATATTAAATCTGAATCATAGTTCAAATATTTCTTGTTTCTATATTCCGTGTTCCAGATACCAGAATGAATATCCGACGAGGTAGAACCATCTCTATCAGGATAAGATGACAGACTCATTCTCTGTATTATCAGTAGGATCCATTATAACAAGTCACACACTCATATTCCGGAAATACAAAAAGAAAGAAATTCCGCGATCGAACTACCAAAAAGGGGGGTTAGAAATAGAAATCGGAGCCCGAAAAATGCATTTTGTATTGAAAGGCTAGAACTTCCTGGTTCTTTTGGATTTCATTTTCTTGTGGATTTAATTTATTGAAATTCCATCCAGTAAAACAGAAGAATTATAAATTTCCAAAATAATAGATAGGAATATTGCAAATAAAGCCATTGCAACTCCCATCAAAGGGGTCGTTCCCCATCCAGGAGCTACTTTACCATATTCCGAATTCAATGGTTTCAATAAAGCCCCAACGGTAGTTGGTTTTGGACGCGATCTAGAACTACCTTCAACGGTTTGTGTAGCCATAAATCCGATTGTATTCATTGAGATCTGTTGACTTTGTATACCATTCCGTTGTAAATAAACGATTTTTATCATAGATCCATTGTGGTCTTGAAATTATATAATAATGGAAACAGCAACCTTAGTCGCCATCTTTATATCTGGTTTACTTGTAAGTTTTACAGGGTACGCTTTATATACCGCTTTTGGGCAGCCCTCTCAACAACTAAGAGATCCTTTCGAAGAACACGGGGACTAGTTGAAGTAATGAGCCTTCCAATACCGGAGGGCTCGTTACTTCAATTGAGATAATGAAAAATCATTTCGTCTTTTTACTTTTTAGTTTGAATTTTAGGAGGTTCCCGAAAAAAGATAGCGAAAAAAATTATTCCTAGAGTCGAGACTAATAGAAATGTATAAACCAATGCTTCCATAGATTCGATTGTGGTTTACAATTATAGCTTCCATACCTGTTTACTTAGGATTCTTTTCCCGATAAGGATCAAAATCCCGATAATGATAAAAAAAAAATAAATAAAGAGTAAAAAAAGGGGGCGGAAAGGGCGGTGATTCAAATCACGATTTCACTAGTATCCTCTGTCAAATGTCAAAAAAAAAAAAATAGAGGCCAAATATAACAAAGCAATGGTGGATATTAGACTCCTTGTCTTCTTGTAGTTGGATCTCCAAGTTTTTGGAATGCTCCAAATTCGACTTGAGCATCCAAATCCGGGTCAATACCAGCAAAAACATCTCTGAACAGGGTTCTAGACCCATGCCAAATGTGTCCGAAGAAGAAGAGTAGGGCAAAGGACGCATGCCCAAAAGTAAACCAACCCCTTGGACTACTACGAAAAACACCATCAGATTTCAAAGTAGCACGATCTAATTCGAAAATTTCACCCAACTGAGCACGTCTAGCATATTTTTTCACAGTAGCGGGATCGCTATAACTGACTCCATTGAGTTCGCCGCCATAAAATTCAACAGTTACACCTACTTGTTCAACACTATACTTAGATTCCGCTCTTCTAAAAGGAACGTCAGCTCTAACAATTCCGTCCCCATCTATCAAAACGACTGGAAATGTTTCAAAAAAAGTAGGCATACGTCGTACAAAGAGTTCACGTCCTTCTTTATCTCTAAAAATAGGGTGTCCTAACCATCCAACAGCTATTCCATCGCCATTGTCCATTGAGCCTGCTCTAAATAATCCTCCCTTTGCCGGATTATTCCCAATGTAATCATAAAAAGCTAATTTCTCAGGAATTTTCGCCCAAACTTCTGATAAACTTTGATTTTCGGCTAGCCCGGCACTTACTCTTCGATATATTTCTTGCTGAAAGTATCCCTGATCCCATTGATAACGAGTGGGGCCAAATAATTCGATCGGGGTAGTTGCTGAACCATACCACATAGTTCCGGCAACAACAAAAGCTGCAAAAAAGACTGCAGCGATACTACTTGAAAGAACAGTTTCAATATTGCCCATACGTAATCCTTTGTATAGACGCTGAGGCGGACGGACACTAAGATGGAATAGACCTGCTAATATGCCCAACGTCCCCGCTGCAATATGGTGAGAGGCTATTCCTCCTGGAACAAAAGGATCAAAACCTTCCACGCCCCATGCTGGACTTACAGGTTGTACTTTTCCAGTTAGTCCATAAGGATCGGATACCCATATTCCGGGACCATACAAGCCTGTTACATGAAATGCGCCAAAGCCAAAACAAGCTAACCCGGAAAGAAATAAATGAATTCCAAAAATCTTAGGCAAATCTAAAGAAGGTTTTCCTGTACGTTCATCAGAAAATATTTCTAGATCCCAATACACCCAATGCCAAATAGCTGCCAAAAAGCACAAGCCAGAAAACACAATATGCGACCCGGCCACACCTTCGTAACTCCAAATACCCGGATCCGTTACAGTCCCTCCTGTAATACTCCAACCGCCCCATGAATTGGTTATTCCTAAACGAGTCATGAAAGGTATAACGAACATACCTTGTCTCCACATTGGATCAAGAACGGGGTCAGAGGGATCAAAAACTGCTAATTCATATAGAGCCATCGAACCGGCCCAACCTGCAACCAGAGCTGTATGCATTATATGGACAGAAATCAACCGGCCGGGATCATTCAATACGACGGTATGAACACGATACCAAGGCAAACCCATGGAAATACCCCTTTATCAAAGATAAATGACACTATGTAACTTTATTGCATTGGAAAAGACTATGATTATGCAATGGACCCCCTTTTGCTCAATAGATTCTCTCGGAACAAGGGTTAATGTTTGTTCTATTCGGTTGGTAATAACGGAACAATTATGGTTGTAGGAAGAAAGAGAAACAAATCTATTCTATACCCGATAAGTCGCAATACGCAATGGGGAGTTGATACTATCTTTGCTCAGTGAATGCTTTCATCCTCGTTCATTATTGGAAAACCATATTCATAATAATTTTTCTTTATTTATTCTCTTTTTTTTTCACTAAACTTTTCTAAATCTATACAGAAAATATGAGAAAGGTTGATATTATGAAGACAATAACCCTATTATTACGTTTCCACATCAAAGTGAAATATAGTACTTAATTCTTTTTTCTTTCATTTAATGCCTATTGGTGTTCCAAAAGTTCCCTTTCGGAGTCCTGGAGAGGAAGATGCATCTTGGGTTGACGTATAGTGCGACTTGTCAGATATATTGGGTCATATGGAATTTCCCCGTTCTCTCTCCCGATTGAGATATCCTCCCTTTCGCCCAAGAAAGATTAATTAAATCATCACAAATTTGGAGCGTGAAATGCAATTCGATCCATTTTTTCGTTTTAGGGGGATTCAAATTAATATTATCAATTAGAATAATTTATGGTTATCTTGGTTGGACCAATAAAATGAGGTATCCAGGCTCCGTTTATAAAAAGCCCAATCCCAATTGGTAATATATTGAAGATTACTACTTGTATTATATATATATATTTTTTTTTACTTTAACTGTTTTGATTTGAAATTCTAAATAGAATAAGAGGGATCTCAATCTTAATCACGCGAATAGAGTAATTAATATGTTGAATATTGAATTTAGCGAAAAAAAAAACACACAATGTTTTAAAATATTGAATTTAGCGAAAAAAAAAACACACACAAGTGGTATTGGAAGCATTTGTCCTATATGTGCAAATCGAAATCGGGCAGATCTTTACCCGGAGTAGAGCATAAACCTAAAAGAATTAAAGAGACCCGTTCAAGAACAAGAAAATTACATCGTGATTTGGATTGAATCTCGATGAAGCAATACATCAATGAAAAGTGAATTCAATAAGTTTAGTAAATTCTATTTTCATTTTCTATATACAATAGTTATATGAGGAATTAGGCAAAGTAGAAAAAGTCATCTTTCTTGAAACAAAAACAAAAAGAATAGAAAAAAACCAGGATTATTTATTCTAAATATTATAAGTAAGTTGGAAAAAATTTCTATGAAAAAGGAATAGAATCTACACATTGATTTTCTCACAATTTTTTTTTTGAACCGTATGCGTCAAAAGGTGCATGTACGGTTCCTAAGGGATACGCTTTTACCCTAATCAACCGACTTTATCGAGAAAGATTACTTTTTTTAGGCCAAGAGGTCGATAGCGAGATCTCGAATCAACTTATTGGTCTTATGGTATATCTCAGTATCGAAGATGATACCAAGGATTTGTATTTGTTTATAAATTCTCCTGGCGGATGGGTAATACCCGGAGTAGCTATTTATGATACTATGCAATTTGTGCGACCAGATGTACATACAATATGCATGGGGTTAGCTGCTTCAATGGGATCTTTTATCCTGGTCGGAGGAGAAATTACCAAACGTTTAGCATTCCCTCACGCTCGGCGCCAATGAGTTTTTTTTGAGAGAAAAAAAAAAGAAGACTATGCCTTCACCATATTAAATATTAAGTAATAATAGCATGGCACTTTGAATTCGATATGAGAAAAATTTATCTCTATGTTATTTTCAAAACATTAGATTATGTATCGAAAGAGTAGTATGCGATGAAGAGTATTCCCGATTTTATTTTTATTTATCAGGAGTCCTTTTCAGCGTCACAAACTTTTCTTCATACCAAATAACTCTTAACAATATTTATGTTTGAAAGAGTACAAAAAAAAATAATAATAATTTCTTCTTCCTTATTTTTCGGATCAAAAAGAAACTTTGGGATTGCTGAATTACAGACGAAATAAATATATAAAGCAACGGAGCCATCATAGTATTTTTGAACTCATCTGAAAAGAAGGGTGGTAATTGGATCATTTACTGATCTGGATCTGATCGATCCTATTTTTCTCTTTCTTCGGCAGAAAATAAAAGTAAATTCCATTATAGAGCCGTATGCAATGCGCAAAAGATGCATGTACGGTTGTTCAAATCTATCTTTTTTATTGTTTGTTAGTCTATATTTTTTTCTCTTCGCCTCATCATGCGAGATAGAAGAACACCCTTTAGGATATATCATCAGGGTAATGATTCATCAACCTGCTAGCTCTTTTTACGAGGCACAAACGGGAGAATTTATCCTGGAAGCGGAAGAACTATTGAAATTGCGCGAAACCCTCACAAGGGTTTATGTACAAAGAACGGGCAAACCCTTATGGGTTGTATCCGAAGATATGGAACGAGATGTTTTTATGTCAGCAACAGAAGCCCAAGCTCATGGAATTGTTGATCTTGTAGCAGTCGAATAAAAATAGTTAAATATTTGATATTTTTTCTTGTTACTGGGTTTACCATTATGGGTTTAATATTCTATTAACTTCTTTTAATTAGACTTAGAAATAATTTATAATCATTCGGTTAGGATTGATCTAAACCAGCCCATTATGTATATGATTCAGCATGCCAACTATTAAACAACTTATTAGAAACACAAGACAGCCAATCAGAAATGTCACGAAATCCCCCGCTCTTCGGGGATGTCCTCAACGCCGAGGAACATGTACTAGGGTGTATGTGTGACTCGTTCAGATTATGAGCTGGAACAAAAGCAAATGAAACGAAAGATTTTTCCAGTATCAATAATAAGTACCAGTGAATAGGATAAAATGGAAGAACTCCAGTAACTATATAAAAATAAAACGAAAAAGATCTATTCATCTATTGTGTATGAAATTTATGGTTTCTATTGGTGTAAATCCGATTTAAGATGAGAAAAATTTCCCATTGGTAGCGAACGTTATCCATTAAGCGGGGAATCTTATTTTTAGAGCAAATAAATTATGCTCCCATTCTTTAAAGAACGGACTAACAGGGTCAGCTATCCAGCTAACCTTCCAAATTAAATACCGTTACTGTATAGGTGGATCTCATTGTGAAAGACCTATTACTGGATAATTTATGGGTAGAGCCAACAAGCTTGAACTGTACAAGTTATCAATAACATTCAGTAAATGAAGGAAAGGGCTCCGGTGTATAGAGAGGACCTCACCGTTTAAGAAGTAACCATAGAAACGAAGGAACCCACTATTTTTCATCTATATTTAAATTTAATTTACATTTCTTTTTTATACAATAATACAATTATTTTTTTGTCTTGTTTCAAGGCGAAATGTCTAAAACTAAAAAAAGAAAAAAATCGTGGTTCGGGAAGGTTATAGTAGCAAAAGCCATTGGAATTTTTATTTTATACATTGGAAAAATCCGTTTTGTTATTAATAGAAGGGAGAAAAGAATAACTCAAAGAAAGAAAATCAATTAGTTATTCATCAAAGTTGCATTTATTCAATGACTAGAGTTAAACGAGGATATATAGCTCGGAGACGTAGAACAAAAATTCGTTTATTTGGATCAAGCTTTCGAGGGGCTCATTCAAGACTTACTCGAACTATTACTCAACAGAAAATACGCGCTTTGGTTTCGGCTCATCGAGATAGGGATAGGCAAAAGAGAGATTTTCGTCGTTTGTGGATCACTCGGATAAATGCAGTAATTCGCGAAAGGGGGGTATACTATAATTATAGTAAATTTATACACGATCTGTACAAGAGACAGTTGCTCCTTAATCGTAAAATACTTGCACAAATAGCTATATTAAATAGGAATTGTCTTTATATGATTTCCAATGAGATCATAAAAAAAGAAGATTGGAAAGAATCCCCCGAAATGATTTAAATGAAGTTCCCCGGAGTTTATTCTCCGGGAAGATAGAGTCGAAATTAGTCTGATAAAATACTATAAAATACGATAAATAAATAAAAATCAACAAAGCCGTTCAAAATTAAAAATATTTTTCCCGATTTTTATTATCTTACGCCACGACAATAAAATCTAGAGTTTTTTCGAACAAAACAGCAATCCGTGTTTGAGTTCAGATTCTAATTTTGATTCAATTATCAATTAAATGAAAGAGTTATTATTTATTTTTGGTTCTAAAACTAGCAGTTCTAGTAGTCGACTCGATTCTTTCAAATTGTTTCTCATTATTAAGAAAAGGTAACAAAGATAAAATACGAGCTTGTTTTATAGCAATAGTAATTAATCGTTGTTGTTTCAAGGTCAATCTATTCACTCGCCTAGATAATATTTTTCCCTGTTCACTAATAAATCTACTAATTAAACTCATGTTTCTATAATCAATTCGATCCCCCGATTGGATCGGGGGCAAACGCCTACGCAAAGATCGCTTGGATTTAATAAAGGGTCGCTTGGATTTATCCATAGTTTGTTTAGTTTATTCCTTATGCCGAAAATCCTAAAATCCTATTTCAGCGGAACCTTAAAAAAATTAGAATTAAGAAATAGGATTTAGTTTGTTTATTTCGATTATTAATTTTTTTATTTCGATTTTATTATTTATATATTATATATATAATGTAATATATAATGAAAATTGTTTTGTCCCCTTCCTTAAAAGGATGATAGACAGACGTTCGGTTCGGTCTATTTCTTTATCTCGCCATGAATTGTATGTTTGTAACAATAGGGACAGAATTTTCGCAATTCCAACCGACTAGGCGTATTGTGTCGATTCTTTTGAGTAATATATCTGGAAATACCCCTTGCTTCCTTATTAACACTCTTTCGAACACAACCGGTACATTCCAAAATTACTTTTACTCGGACATCTTTACCCTTAGCCATGAACCGAACCTCCTTTGGATTTTTGATTCAAGCAACCTTTTTTTATTTTCGCCTTTTTATTTTCGACCCGAAGTGAAGAATAAAGGAAAAGCAAAAAATAGAAGTTGCTAACTCGAAATAGATTTCGAAAGATTTTGTTGCAATCAATAGAGTAATAATATAAAAGTAAATAAAGAAATACTACGTAATCAAATGGTTTCTAACTCTATTTCTAATCACAGTATTTAATTTAAGTATTTTGTATGATACTCTTACCCTAGCCCTAGATCCACCCCATTTTCATTTACGTTCTACCTCTTTTTTTTCGAAATTTTCATTCGAATCTGAGCCCAAGTTTTGGTGAGGTTGAATCTACTTTTCGTCTTTAATCTTCTTATTAATTCTAATACTATATAGTTAAAAATTAATAAAAAGAGAAAGAAGAAAGAAAGGGGGGGGGAAGGACTAGTCACAGATAGTTGATTCTATCTCTAATCCCCGTTACCCCCTTCCCATGTCAATAACTAGAATGAAAAAAAAGGGAATGTCAACGCATCTGGGAAAAAACGATTGATTTCTATTAATAGACCAGCTAAAGACCCAAACCATAGAGTACTTAGTACCGGTGCCACGGAAAGATATGTTTTGAAATCTCGCATTGAAAATCCTCCTTCTTTTTTTCTTTAATAAAAAAAATATATAAAAAATAAAAAAACTAATCTATGACCAAATGTATATATATAGTTAAAGACGACTTGTGTTTGTATACAAAATACCTAAGTTAAGGCAAATTAAAACGTACAATGATCCCGTAGATAAGAGATTTTTTTTAAGAAAAAGAGTAGCATGCCCCTTCCTATATATCATTTTTTATTATACCTTATATAATAATTTTATTATACCTTATATAATAAGAGACCCCCCAAAAAGAAATGGAAAGATATATTATATATGTATATAGGAAATAACGATGTGGAAAACACGACAAGGATTCTTTACAATTACACTATAACTATAAAAACCAATTAAATTGAAAGGGATGTA